TATATCTAATTTAGAATATTTTATAATAGAATATATTTCTAATATAACTTATATAACTTAACTTATATTATATAACTTAACTTATAAATTGAAAAATGAAAATTAATAAAAAGATTAATACATAAGATAAATACAATAAGAGATAAGAAGAAATTCGGCCACTCCCTATATATTTTATACCCTCTCCGACAAAAAAACTTGTAATACCGACTCCATTTGTAATTCCATCAATTACTCGTCTATCAAAAAAATAAGTTAATTGAGCTAATCCTCTTATACCGTTAGTTAAGGATATTTCATAAAAAGCATCTATGTAACCACGATTATATGACCAATCATATATCACATTTATTATTTTTTCCCAAATAATTTTATTAGGAACACTTTTAACAAATGAATTTCGGAAGTTCAAATTTTGTAAAGATGAATAAAAAGGCTTATATAAAAAAGACGCTATAAATATCCCGAGATAAGCTATACTCAATGAAAAACTTGCATTTGTCACAAATTCATACCAATCGACAGAATTATTTGAATTTTGATGTATTATAACTGGAGTTAACAATTTGGATAATATGTCCAAATCCATTCCTTGTTGATTGAAAGGAATTCCTATGGCCCCAACGAACAAAGTAAATATGCCTAATACAAGCATAGGAAATAGCATAGTAGTATCCGATTCATGGGGATACAAAAAAGTGTTCTTAATACCAAAATGCGTAATAGTAATAAAGGGCCGCCTCATCTTTCTTACATTAATATCAATTGGATACGTCTTCTTCAACAAAAAAGAAATCCTTTCATTATTATTATTCATTGTTAATAAAGATAATAAACGAAATCTTTTTTGAATTCTTTTTTTCCCTTCTATATCTTTACCCCATAGAGATATTGAATAAAACGAGTTATTTGTTTTGCCGCTGTAATTTTGAAAATGAACATTTAAATATCCTTCAAAAGTAAGTAAATAGATCCGAAACATATAAAATGCAGTTAATCCTGCTGTGAAAAAAGCTATTATTGCAAAAATCGGTGAATACAACCAACTATCATTAAGAATTTCATCTTTAGACCAAAAACAGGCAAGAGGTGGAATACCACAAAGGGAAAGTATACCTAAAAAAAAAGCAGTTTTTGTAATCGGCACATGTTTTGTTAAACCACCCATAAGAACCATATTCTGACTTTTATCTGGAGAATACCCAACAATCGCTTCCATTGAATGAATGATTGATCCGGACCCTAAAAACAACAATGCTTTCGAATAAGCATGAGTAATCAAATGAAATAAAGCAGCTCGATAAGACCCAATACCGAGAGCTAACATCATATAACCCAATTGAGACATTGTAGAATAGGCCAAACTTCTCTTAATATCTTTTTGAGCAAGAGCTAAAGTAGCTCCTAATAGTAATGTTATTATACCTATCAAAGCTATTATATTCATTATGTAAGGTATAACTATGAAAAGAGGAAGAAGCCGAGCTACAAGAAAAATTCCTGCGGCTACCATAGTAGCAGCATGTATAAGAGCTGAAATAGGAGTAGGTCCTTCCATAGCATCAGGTAACCATACCTGAAGGGGAAATTGAGCGGATTTAGCAATTGCACCAGAAAATAATAGGAGGGCACACAAAGTAACAAATAAAAAATGAACTTCATTATTATAAATCAAGTTATTGAATATCTCAAACAAATCCTGAAATTCGAAACTTCCTGTTATCCAATAAAGACCTAAAATTCCTAATAATAAACCAAAATCCCCTACACGATTAGTTACAAACGCTTTTTGACAAGCATTCGCTGCAATCGGTCGTGTGAACCAAAAACCTATTAATAGATAAGAACAGACTCCAACTAATTCCCAAAAAATATAAATTTGTATCAAATTAGAACTAGTCACTAATCCCAGCATTGAAGTATTGAAAAAACTCATATAAGCAAAAAATCTCAAATATCCTTGATCATGAGACATATAATTGTCACTATAAATAAGAACCATAATTCCAACAGTAGTAATTAAGATTGACATAATAGAAGTAAGTGGATCGATCAAGTAGGTGAACTCTAAAGAAAAGTCATTATTGATGGTCCAAGACCATACATATTGATAGATATAACTGTTATTTATTTGCTGAATAGGCGGATTGGCTGAAAAAATCATAACTATACTTAACAATAAAACACTAGGAAAAGCCCACATGCGGCGAAGATTTTTTGTTGCCTTCGGGAAAAGGAGAAGTCCCACTCCTATTAACATAGGAATTATAACTGGAATGAAAGGTATGATCCATGAATATTGATATGTATATTCCATAAAAATAAATAAATAAAAATCTTTTATTCTTAATTAACTGTTTCTGATTCACCAGCTCTTATTTTTTTTTTGAAAGGAATCAGTTAATAAAAAAATTAAGATATATAAAACTAAAATAAAATTTTATATTCTTAATTATTATAAATTTTTTCCAAATACTTCAAACAAAACAAGATATTTCAAATCAAGAAGTTTGAATTGGTCAAATGAGATGACCAAGCTACTATTGAAAAATAAATACTTACTCTTTTTTTTAAGTAAGATTTTCTGAAGCTACAAAAAAGAAAAATTTCAATTATTATTACAATTTACATAATACAATATTTTAACAATATTTTAATCTCGGGAGAGAGTAAGGACAAATAATTACACCAAAAAGAGTATTTTATTTTGATATGATTCATAAAAGACAGACACAGTCCATACATAACTTAACTCAAGGAAATAAGAGCTATTTTTTTTAGTTCGTTTATTCAGAATCATTAACCAATGCAGTTTTGAATTGATTGAAGGAATTACTAAAATAAAATGACTTTTCTTTAGAAAAAAATGATGTATACTTTAACACATTAACTGCGAGTCTCATTTGAATTTGAAAATCTTAATTAGGTGCACTCTTTTTCGAGTTTGACTAATTAAGCAATTAAAAAAAAATTAAGGGAATTAAGGGTTGGTTTCTTAAACTTTTTGATGTATTTTATTACATGTATAAATATAGCACGATGAAAATAAACAATAAACAATATAAAGGAACAACCACTTTGGTTTATATTTTTTCTTTTTTTATGACGAGAGTCTAATTTAGACTATAAATAGATAATTAGATAGTAAGTAAAGAACAATTGGTTTTGAACAATAGATGTCTTTCACATCCAACTAGAGAAATGAATACTCTATCATAATTTTTTAATGGCAGTTCCAAAAAAACGCACTTCTATATCAAAAAAACGAATTCGTAAAAATATTTGGAAAATGGAGGGGTATTGGGTAGCATTGAAAGCTTTTTCGTTAGCGAAATCTCTTTCTACAGGGAATTCAAAAAGTTTTTTGTACAATAAGAAATAAATAACTAATTAATGGAATAATCTGAATCTATCTCTGACTCTAAAAAAAGTCTAGTTTCATTTTGAATTTCGTTTCTAATTTTTTAATTTATATATAATAATTATACTTAAAAACTATAAAAAAAAAAAAAAAGTAATGATTCCCATTCCTTAATGTTTTGAATGGATAAATAGTAAATTGAATTCGTTTTGCCATTATGTTATGTAAAATAATTATTATTTTGTATACTTAATACTTAATTTTGTAAAATGATATTCTTTTTTGTTTGACAAAAAAAAGAATAAATACAAGATATAAAGTTTCAACTGTCTTTTTAGTAAAGTTTTGTCTTTTTTTATATTTATTTATTATATTTATATAATATATATATACTATTTTTTATAGAACAACAAATATAAGATCTTTAATCCAAATTCAAATTAATGAGTTGTTGAAACTCATTTTTTTAGTTTCAAACTTGTTTTGTAATTTTCTGAACAATCATTTTAAACAATAATTATCAATATATATATACTCCTTATCCTTATATATACCTTATATACCTCGTATAAAATATCCATTGATAAAAGCTTCTTGTCCCATTTAGATGGATATTTTATACGAGAAATGTATCAATTTTGGTCATCAAAAAGAAAAAAAAAATGGATCCTATAGTTGCTTGGGCTGGGGAAGATAGATCAATATATGTATTAAGTATTAATTTTTAACGGGTTATTCTAATTTGAAGTAGGGTCCAATTACGATAGAAATCGAAACTCTTTTTTTATATGATACGCTCAATACCTAACCCAACCCCAATTTAATTAATTTATTAATGTTAAGTTAAATAAACTTAACACTCTAAATATTAAATTAAATCAAACAAATAATAAAAGATAAGGATTATTATTGGAAATACGTTTTAAATCACTATTTTTTAAACGAGTTTTTATTCATCAATTTCTTTATTCATGAATTGAAATGTTTCCTATAAAACTAAAAAATATTGAATGATTGAGTACTTTAACCTAGACGATTAAATAAGAATAGGTTATTATGATTTCGAACAAGCCGCTATGGTGAAATCGGTAGACACGCTGCTCTTAGGAAGCAGTGCTAGAGCATCTCGGTTCGAGTCCGAGTGGCGGCATGGCATCTTATAAAAGAGTAAGTCCTATAATAAATTCAATTCCCGATTTCCATTCCTATAATTTTGAGAATCCCCCCCCCCCCTTTTTTTTTATTTATTTTATAATTTTTTGTATGATATTTTCAAGTTTAGAGCATATATTAACTCATATATCCTTTTCGGTTGTTTCAATTGTAATTTCAATTCGTTTGATAATCTTATTAATTAATGAAAGCGCAGGACTATATGATTCATCAGAAAAGGGCATAAAAACTACTTTTGTCTGTATAACAGGATTATTAGTTACTCGTTGGATTTATTCGAGACATTTACCCTTAAGTGATTTATACGAATCATTAATTTTTCTTTCGTGGAGTTTGTCCATTATTTGTATGGTTCCGTATTTCAAAAAAAATATAAACCATTTAAGCGCAATAACCGCGCCAAGTGTTATTTTTACCCAAGGCTTTGCTACTTCTGGTTTTTTAACTGAAACGCATCAATCCGTAATATTAGTACCCGCTCTACAATCTCATTGGTTAATGATGCACGTAAGTATGATGGTATTGGGTTATGCAGCTCTTTTATGTGGATCATTATTATCAGTAGCTCTTATAGTCATTACATTTCGAAAAGTCATAAGGGCTTTTGAGAAAAAGAATAATGATTCATTTTCATTTGATGAGATCCAATACATGAATGAAAGAAACAACGTTTTATGGAACATTTCTTTGATCTCTTCTAGGAATTATTATAGATCTCAATTGATTCAACAATTGGATCATTGGAGTTATCGTATTATTGGTATAGGGTTTATCTTTTTAACCATAGGTATTCTTTCGGGAGCAGTATGGGCAAATGAGGCATGGGGCTCATATTGGAATTGGGATCCGAAGGAAACTTGGGCATTTATTACTTGGACCATATTCGCGATTTATTTACATATTCGAACAAATAAGAATTTTGAAGGTGTAAATTCCGCAATTGTAGCCTCGATGGGATTTCTTATAATTTGGATATGCTATTTTGGGGTCAATCTATTAGGAATAGGGCTACATAGTTATGGTTCATTTACACTAACGTCTAACTGAAGAAAGGACCTAACGAACACAAGCAAACATGGGACAGCATATATATATAAGAAAACATTGTGTAAACCTTCGAGAACCTTTTGAATCAAAGTAGTGATTCAAAAGGTTCTTACAAAGGCCAAACAAATCTGGTTAAAAGTCTAATTCATTTTTTGATTTTTAACTTAAGTTTAAGTTAAACTTAAGAGAAGAAAAAATACTTATTATTTTATTGTTTTTTTTAATTGTACAACGAATTTTTTAAAACATCCTAATATTATTTATTATTATAGTATAGCATTAGTATAGGATTGCTGTTTGATTTTTTATTTTATTCATGAAAATTATCTATAAAAATAGATAGATATAATATCTTCGACCTTGTCAACTGATAGTGAGAAAACGAAATCCGGATAAATACCAATACCTATTACTGGTAAAAGGATAGAGATCGAAACAAATAACTCTCGCGGTCCAGAATCAAAAAAATAAGAGTTTGGAGCATTAAAAAACTTGTATCCATAGAACATTTGGCGTAACATAGATAATGAATAAATAGGAGTTAATATCATTCCAATTGCCATTACAAATGTAATTAGTATTTTTGTTATTAAAAAAAATTTTTGGCTGGTAATTAGTCCCAAAAATACTATTAATTCTGCAACAAAACCACTCATCCCCGGTAATGCAAGGGAAGCCATCGATAAGATACTGAAAGTCGTGAATATTTTTGGAACCGGGATCGCCATTCCGCCCATTTCGTCGAGATAAACAAGACGTATTCTATCAAAACTCGTTCCCGCCAAGAAAAAAAGTGCAGCGCCAATAAAGCCATGAGAGATTATTTGTAAAATGGCTCCATTGAGGCCCATATCACTTATAGAGCCAATTCCTATAATTATGAAACCCATATGAGATATGGAGGAATAGGCTATTCTTTTTTTTAAATTACGTTGACCGGGAGATGCTGAAGCTGCATAGATTATTTGAATTGTGCCTACTATAATCAACCAGGGAGCAAATAGAGAATGAGCGCGGGGCAATAATTCCATATTAATCCGAACTAATCCATACGCTCCCATTTTTAATAAAATTCCAGCTAGAAGCATACAAGTACTGTAATGTGCCTCTCCATGGGTGTCTGGTAACCATGTATGTAAAGGTATAATTGGTGATTTGACAGCAAAAGCAATAAGAAATCCAATATAGAATATTATTTCCAGTGCTACTGGATAAGATTGATTAGCTGATGTTTCAAAATTTAATGTTGGTTCATTGGAACCATATAAACCGATACCCAGAACTCCCATTAAGAAAAAAACGGAACTTCCCGCAGTGTACAAAATAAACTTTGTGGCTGAATACAAACGTTTCTTTCCCCCCCACACGGATAGAAGTAGATAAACGGGAATTAATTCTAACTCCCACATGATGAAAAAGAGTAAAAGGTCTCGAGAAGAAAATGATCCTATTTGGCCGCTATACATTGCTAACATCAGGAAATGGAATAATCGGGAATCTCGAGTAACCGGCCGAGCCGCTAAAGTAGCTAAAGTGGTGATAAATCCTGTCAGCAAAATAGGTCCTATAGAAAGTCCATCTATTCCCAATCTCCAGTAAAAATCAAAAAAATTGATCCATTTATAATCCTCCGTCAGTTGCATTAATCGATCGTCCAATTGGAAATGATAATAGAAGGCATAAGTTATTAGAAGGAGTTCCAGAGCGCATATAAATATAGTATACCCCCTTATTACCTTATTTCCTCTATGGGGGAGAAAGAAAATTAAAGAACCCGCGAATATTGGCAAAACTACCACTATTGTTAACCAAGGAAAATAATTCGTAGTAAAAACAAGATACACTTGGGCCAGAAAAATCCGTGCTCGAAAAAAGATATTCTATTTTTTTTTTTATTTTATTTTTTCGAGCAGGGGGATTTTTGTCGGTAAAAAAAATGAATGTATTCAGGTGGGATTTGTGAAAGGAATCAATAAGCTAGGCCCATGCTTCGAGTTGTTTCATGCCATAAATAAACTCGAACACTCAAGTAATCCGTTGGACAGGCGGATTCACATCTCTTACAACCAACACAGTCTTCTGTTCTTGGAGCAGAAGCAATTTGTTTAGCTTTACATCCGTCCCAAGGTATCATTTCTAATACATCTGTGGGGCAGGCTCGGACACATTGAGTACACCCTATACACGTATCATAAATCTTTACTGAATGTGACATTGGATATATAAATTTTTGAACATCATAAGTTTTCGATCTAGTAAACTTGTAAATGAATTATACATATATTTAGTATTTAGACACCAGATGAATCAATGATTTACCAGAATTTTTATAATTAATCTGCTTCCGGATCGGCTCATGCGAGAGGTCCAAGATCCTTTGATTTATTGCATTTTTTGTAAACACGATCAATACGTTATGTACCATCCATGTTAATTCGACTATATAAATATTATAATTTATATGATTAATACTGCTTATTAATACAATACTACTTATTCAACAAATTTGATTGATTGATACGAGTTGATTTTCTGTTACGATAAATTGCGGAAACAATAGCTGGTCCAATAGCTGCTTCAGCGGCTGCAATAGCTATAACAAAAATTGAAAAAATATTTCCTTTTAATTGGCGACTATCAAAAAAATCAGAAAATGTTACAAAATTTATATTAACTGCATTCAGTATAAGTTCAAGACACATAAGGGCTCTAACCATATTTCGACTTGTGATCAATCCATAGATACCGATAGAAAATAAATAGGCACTCACAACAAGTACATGTTCGAGCATCATTGACCAACTCCTTATCAATTTCGATTTATTTCAAGATAAAAAACAATTTAATGGGTTCAACTGACTAGATAGAATATAAAAAGTTTGGTAATAGATTGAATAAAAGAATTTCTATTTATATTTTATACATAAACAATCTTCAAATAAAATTGAAGTGAGGGGAAATGGATGTGATAACGCAGAACAAAGTTTAATTTGTATTTAGGTTATTAGTTCGAAAGATTTCTTACTGGCGAGCCACAGCAATTGCACCTATCAAAGCAGCTAAAAGAATTATCGAAATGAGTTCAAATGGAAGAAAAAAATCTGTTGATAAATGAATTCCAATTTGTTGACTGTTACTTATCAAATCTTGCTCTATAATCTGGTTTGATCTTGTAGTCCAAATAATCCCGTACCATGACGTATCCAGAATAGTAGTCATTAGTGAAACAAAAATACCTGTACAAACCAACAAAGTAACCCCCTCTCCAACGGTCCAAAGATTAAAATCTTTGTAATATTCTGAACCATTCATGAACATGACAGCAAATATGATTAAAATATTTATGGCTCCCACGTAAATAAGGAGCTGTGCGGCAGCTACAAAATGAGAGTTTGATAGAATATAGAATAAAGATATACAAACAAGAACCAGTCCCAACGAAAAAGCAGAATAAATTGGGTTGGTAAGTAATACTACTCCTACACCTCCTAATATAAGACTGGATCCCAAAAAGACTAAAAGAAAATCATGTATCGGTCCGGGCAAATCCATTATATGTAAAGAGATAAATAAATCGAAATTTTTTTCATGACCTTATTGACCTCACCAGGAAAAATTTTTTTCTGAAAAGTTCTTATCTTAATTGAATTAAATCTAAATGCTAAGGAATGTGAATTAATGTAGGTATAGTTCTTGGACTAATATCATTCTTTATCTTAAAGAGTGGTTCGAAACTATATATATTTATATTTAGATTTCTAAATGATTACAGATATATTCATATTCAGAGATTTTCAATCCAAATTAAAGCACAAACCAACTAATCAATAGTTGAAATTTGTAGTTAGTGACTAAATAAAATAAACAAAAGAAACGGCATTTATTTCGATCAAAACGGAAACTTACTAATTGGAAATTACTCTTTATCTTTAATCAAAGGATTTACTTATATATCTTTTTTTTATTTACTTATTTTTTTTTTAGGTGAATTTAAAATTGTTCGAATTGTATAATCGTCAATTACTGATATTGGTAAACGACCCAAGGCAATTTGATTATAATTCAATTCGTGACGATCATAAGTAGAAAGCTCATATTCTTCAGTCATTGATAAACAATTTGTTGGACAATACTCAACACAGTTACCACAAAATATACAGATTCCGAAATCAATACTGTAATTAAGCAACCGTTTCTTTCGAATATTAGTTTCCAATTTCCAATCAACAACAGGTAAATCTATAGGGCATACACGAACACATACTTCACAAGCAATGCATTTATCAAACTCAAAATGTATTCGACCGCGGAAACGTTCTGATGTGATTAATTTTTCATAGGGATATTGAATCGTTACAGGTAAACGATTTGCATGGGATAGGGTAATCATGAAACTTTGACCAATGTACCTTGCAGCTC